ATTGTATACGAATGGACCATTTGTCGAACAAGGGAGTGAGACGTAATCAAGATAGGATCAGAATCATGAAAATTGGAGTGAGTGCTGACGTGTTCCGACGGGGGACTTAATGAAATAGGAGAAGAAGGTTCATTTCAATAAAAAGTTATATCTTTTCTTTTGCTGGGGGAATCGTTACTGACAGTTCCGGCCCGAAAGAGCCATTGAAGTCGGAACATAAAAATAAGTTGAATTGCGGAAGAATCCATAACTCCATTTTTTTTTATTCCAGTAAAGTAAGTCAATCGATAAAAGGAAAAACAAAGAATAATAAGAAATGACACTCCTGTCATAGGAATGGAAATAGCCCTTCTTGCTGCTTCAATAACAAGTATTTTCGTTTTCAAATCAGATAAATCATTTGATCTATGATTTATTGGAACAAAACAAGGAATGGCCTGGCTAGGTATAGGTACTGGCCAGGCCGGGGGAATAAAAGAACCTTTCGTACGAAATCAAAGAGGTACTCTTTCTATTGGAGATATCTGTTTCGAATCCTTATCTAAATGCAATTGCTGATAAAATTCGTATATATATAGAATAAAGAAAAGAAAGATAAAGAAAGACTTTTATCAATCTTTACTTCACGCGTCACATATGAATTATCCTTTTGTAATTGGGAGAGATGGCTGAGTGGACTAAAGCGACGGATTGCTAATCCGTTGTACGAGTTATTCGTACCGAGGGTTCGAATCCCTCTCTCTCCGTTCCCTCTGATCACTTGAGAGTTATCTTTCGAATTCGAAAAAATCTCGAGCCCTTGTTATCTTAGTTAAATGTATGGAATAGAGAAAATCATAAGAAAATTCAGAAATCAAGCAACGAAAAACTTCTGATTTTTTTATTTTATTCCTCGCGTCCAGGATTACGTCCTGGATCATTAGATAGGAATCCGAAGATGAAGAGAGAAACAAAGAATATCACTACTGTGTAAACGAAGAGTTTGAGAGTAAGCATTACACAATCTCCAAGATCATTTTTGGGGGAAATAAGGGAATAGATTCTCTATTTTTGTACCACATATCCCATTTTGACACCAAGAAATGGAGTGGTTTCTAGAAAAGAAAGGAATTTGCAGGAATTCATTTGTAATAAGATTCTGATTCCTTCGTTACCAAAATGATCTTTCATACCCACAATTAGGTATTGTGAGGGACCATACATAAGGTCTTTGACTTCCGGAAAGTCAGAATGAGAAAATGAGGTGATCCAGATTCATCGCGGCTATCCAAAAGAATTTCAATGTTTGAATCGAGAGTTCATAATGTAAGATTTATCTGATCTTATCAATTGTTAGAATAGAATTTTTCCCTTTTTAGCGAATCAATCATGAATGTTTCTAGGACAGTATTAAAGATCTCATCGAAAACTTACAGCAGCTTGCCAAACAAGGGCTAAGAGAAAAAAGAGTACAGGTATGACTGGCATAACATCTACGATTGGATTGAAAAAAGCATAAGCCTCGGGTAATTTGGCGAAGAAAAAGCTACTCGAATGAAGGGCAGAATTAATACAGATACAGATCAAACTAAAGATATTAAGCATAACAAAAATTTCGCTCTTGTGGAGAATTTCATTATTAGTGAGTTGGGGAAAAATGAAGAAAGAAGAGAAGATAGGCCAAACAAAAAATCCTTCTTTTTCTTTGAACTCCCCCAATCAAAAATCCTTCAATTCTCAAATGAGAATAGAAGGAATCATACTTTCATACAATATCTTAATTGAATTATAGATAATGATCAATGAATTTCTTTTGATTCTACATCTACACGTGTCGAATCCTAGCAACAACCTATTCCATAGATATTTGGGCTGGAATTGACGAACAACCAATATCCATATTAGTGTTATTAGTGTCAAATAGAAATCTCAATGGGGCGTGGCCAAGCGGTAAGGCAACGGGTTTTGGTCCCGTTACTCGGAGGTTCGAATCCTTCCGTCCCAGACCGATTCTATCAGAACAAAGATTGTGCTCTTTTCTTTAACAATCCTCTGTTTAAGAGTGTAATGTTGGATACAATGTGATCCAATCTTTCTTTCTGATTTCTAATGATTCAGAGAAGAATCATATCCTACCTTTCGATCCTGTTTCTGTTTCTCACAAACAGAAACAGAATCGAGTGTCAATGACACGTGGATGGAAATAAATATCTTTTTGATATAGGTAGGATGGGAACAAAGATCAAAGTTCCATTCAAAAAAAAAAAAAGATTGGGTGGCCATTCAGCGTATGCCCGTCTCCCCCCCGCTCATATTCATATTGAAGTTAGTTAGTCATTTAGAGAAACTTTATGCCCCCTATTTATCAAATTTGGATTCCCACATGATGCATTCTGAGTCGACATGCGGAAGAAAGGTAAAGTAAATGGGGGTAAATGACTAATTTTATGTGGATCCTGAATTCTAAACAGGAGGAGTTCTTGGTACTAATTCCATCACTGGGATTAAAGCTCCTAAGACTGGGGTGGGGCAAAATAAAATAGAAACACCGAATTAATCTGGACCCATTCGGCTTTGTACCTATACAAGATGGTATAGCATCCCATAAGAGGATCTTTTTTTGATTGGCTTTGAGTATGATTCATGATCCCCATAGAATTCGTGTAGATACGAGTTAATTAGCAAAGGAAGGTATCAATTTCAATCAATATCTGTGTCATCCGGATCTCATTAACAAACAATAAAGTTCAATACGGAACAGATGTATTTTCTTTGGACTTAATTGCTTTTATTTTGCATCAGGCTCCAATGAATAATTGGAAATCAATGTAACGATGGGGGGGGGGTTCATAGATTCCATTCACTTTAGTTTATCTTTATGGAAATGGAAAAATTTCTGAACCTGAAATAAAGCAAAATCCGTAGAAAATGAACCATGCCCATATGTAGTTTTATTGTTCTATTTCAGTGACACCGGTATTTCGGTTTCGGTGAAAAAGATTTGTGATCTCTTAAATATACACGATGACCCCCGGTGACAATTGTTCGGTGTATCTGATGGATACGGAAAGGTCATATTCCTACGATTGGGATTTTCTCAATCAGATGAAAGAATAGCGACCTTAATCTTATCTTCCATGAGCTCTTTTCTATCCATCCCCATGAAAACAACTAAATTGGATTTTTTTCTCGACCCATCCATCTGATTTAAATCATTGATGATTCAATTGGAAAAGAAACATGGATTTCTCTTATGATGATCGAATTCGCGTCTCTTTAATCAATGAAATATCTGCTAAACTTTTTAGTTACTCGTTGTGATTGTGCCGACTTGTTGATTTGATTGATTTAGAGATCAAATGAAATTCAGTCTTTACAGGAAAACTTATTTATAGTAATGATAATGATGTCGAAGTAGGAAATTCTTGAAACCATTTTCTTTTTTATGATTCCTTACCTTATAAATCCTCGCTATTCGAAGAAGTGTGAGATTGGTGAATCTATCCTATCGAGTCACTTGCGACTTTTCCGGGTCATTAGAATAGCTTATTTGGTTAATGACTCATTTTATTTTGTTCCAGTATTGGTAATTCCAGTATTGGTAATCGAATTAAAGACTCGTCTTTAGTTTAGTTGTTCGAGAAAGAATTGGAATTGGATCTTTCATGATTGATCGTCCCGAACAATATAACAATATGTTGAAGATGTAGATGTAAATAAGTGTTAAGCAACTCATTTCTTCGTGTTTTTTATAAATGTGTTTCATTCCTATAAAAGAGGTTAATTTGGCTTTTTGCTGAGATTTCCCCAGAGAAATACCTATTCATACATATATAAAAAGAAAGTATGGACTACTATGCACCGATGGAGCCAATGACTATTCATGATTCCATATTGAATCAATTCCATACCGGTCCAAATTAGAGGAATGTTATGGTAAAACTTCGTTTGAAACGATGTGGTAGAAAGCAACGTGCGACTTGAAGGACATGATCGGCTGTGGATTCTTGCATCCACCATTTTTTTATATATCAATGAAGATGCTCTTGGCTCGACATAGTTTGTTCTGTGCCACCAGGACCCCATTGGGGGGGGTTGTAAATAGTACATGATGGAGCTCGAGCATAAATTCTTGATTCATTTATCAGAGGGAAGGATCTAGGGTTAGTGCCAGTCAATAAGTTGGAACAACTTCGTAAGTATATCTTCGATATAGAAATCGCAAATTCGAACAAGTTTCAAATAAAAAAGCAAAAAAAGGAAAATTTGTCGGAATTGGTAAAACTATTTCGATCAAAAGTGTATCACAGGGGAATCAACCATTTGTATGATTCTTCAATAGAAAGAACAAAAGGTATGTTGCTGCCATTTTGAAACAATTAAGGATCACCGAAGTAATGTCTAAACCCAATGATTCAAAGCAAAGATAAAGGATACCGGAACAAGGAAACGCCATTTTCAATTGTCTCAATAACTAGATCAGAATGAGAAAGGAAAATCGATTCTAGACGAGATAAACAAAAGAGGTTAGAGACGGCTCAATAAATGTCTAAGGATTTCCCTTCGAGCTCTTTGAGAATTACCCAACTTGAGTTATGAGTACGAATGAGATTTCTTTTTTTTTATTCCTTCCAAAAAAAAAAAACGACTCAAATCCTAATCTAATTGATGATTTTATGGATCCATTTGCCACTATATACAATACATAAATTCGAATCATTCTTTCTCGAGCCGTACGAGGAGAAAACCTCCTATACGTTTCTAGGGGGGGCATTGTTCATCTATATCTATCCCAATGAGCCATCTATCGAATCGTTGCAATTGATGTTCGATCCCGAAGAGAAGGAAGAGATCTTCGTAAAGTGGGTTTTTACGATCCGATAAAGAACCAAACTTATTCAAATGTTCCTGCTATTCTATATTTCCTTGAAAAAGGCGCTCAACCTACAGGAACTGTTCATGATATTTCAAAGAAGGCGGAAGTATTTAAGGAACTTCGAATTAATCAAACGAAATAAAATTTATGAAATAGAAAAAAAAAGATTGAGTGAAATAACTGGCAATTGAGGGGATTGCCATCAATCAGATGGTTTTCGTTGGGACTCTACGAATAAATAAGGGATCAATCTTGCTATTGTTTGTACTTCTATTGAAAACCAGAGATTTTTTTCCTACTTCTTCTTTATTTATTCCCCCCCCACACACTTCATTTCTTATCTATGTAGTGCCAATCCAACACAAGTCTTTATTTTCTTTATTTCATTTTTTTTTCTCAAAATTCCATTTCTATTGACAATGGTGTATCGATCAAATATAATTCGATCGTGGATAAATAGATCTATTTATCTACGTCCCATAAGTTTGTTTCTTTACTTCACTAGGTTCGCCGGATTCACTGTGACACAAGAAGTATCTTCTTAAGATAATGAAAAAAAAAAATGATCAAAACAGGAGGGTCCACAAATTTTTACATCTATCTATATTTATCCGTGAATCCGTTGTATTTGAATCTGATCTGAACATTTTGATGTTCATAATTGATCATCAAATGTTTCTTTTAGATTTGTTGCTAGTTCAATGTTTTGATGGGGTAGGGCAATCCAATCTCTTTATTTATTTATTTATTTTTTGATTCCGATCGTATCTACACACCATATTTATACGGGTTGCTAACTCAACGGTAGAGTACTCGGCTTTTAAGTGCGGCTAGGATCTTTTACACATTTGGATGAAGCAACAGATTCGTCCATACCATTGGTATGGTTTGTAAGACCACGACTGATCCTGAAAGGGAATGAATGGAAAAAACAGCATGTCGTATCAATGGAGAACTCTGAGAATACTTCCTGGGTCGGTAGAAAATCTTGTTTTGATTCTTGGAACGGTACCAAATCAATTCACAGTTTGGTCGAGTGAATAAATGGATAGAGCCCTAATGGCTCCAATTATAAGGAAACCAAAAGCAACGAGCTCGGTTCATAATTCGAATGATTACCCGATCTAATTAGACGTTAAAAATAGATTAGTGCCTTATGCGGGAAAGGGTTCTCCTGTGAGTGGATCATCGATTCCTTTTTTTTTCATGAATCCTAACTATTAACTATTCTTTCTCTATTATGGAGTGGAGACGAATGTGTAGAAGAAACGGTATACTGATAAAGATAATTTCTTCCAAAGTCAAAAGAGCGATCGGGTTGCAAAAATAAAGGATTTCTAACCATCTCTTGTAACTATAACGAACACAAACAAATTGGATGGAAAGAGAGAGGATCCGTTCATTGGACTCCCCGTCTCCGGGGTATCTATTCTTTTCTTACTATATACCCTGTTCTGACCGTATCGCACTATGTATCATTTGATAACCCAAGAAATCCCCCGTGCCTTTGTATAATTTCAAATGGAGGAATTACAAGGATATTTAGAAATAGATAGATCTAGGCAACAACACTTCCTATATCCGCTTCTATTTCAGGAGTATATCTACGCACTTGCTCATGATCATGGTTTAAATGGATCGATTTTTTACGAACCTATGGAAAATTTCGGTTATGACAATAAATCCAGTTCACTAATTGTGAAACGTTTAATTACTCGAATGCATCAACAGAATCATTTGATTCTTTCGGTTAATGATTCCAACGAATCTATTTTCGTTGGGCACAACAAGAATTTTTATTTTCAAATGGTATCAGAGGGTTTTGCAGTCATTATGGAAATTCCATTCTCGCTGCGATTAGTATCTTCCCTAGAAGAAAAAGAAATAGCAAAATCTCATAATTTACGATCTATTCATTCAATATTTCCCTTTTTCGAGGATAAATTATCACATTTAAATCATGTGTCAGATATACTAATACCTCATCCCATCCATCTGGAAATCTTGGTTCAAACCCTTCACTGCTGGATACAAGATGCCCCCTCTTTGCATTTATTGCGATTCTTTCTCCACGAGTATCGTAATTCGAATAGTCTCATTACTCCAAAGAAATCCATTTCTCTTTTTTCAAAAGAGAATCAAAGATTCTTCTTGTTACTATATAATTCTCATGTATATGAATGTGAATCCGTATTAGTGTTTCTCCGTAAACAATCTTCTCATTTACGATCAACATCCTCTGGAACTTTTCTTGAGCGAACACATTTCTATGGAAAAATAGAACATCTTGTAGTAGTGCTTCGTAATGATTTTCAGAAGACCCTATGGTTGTTCAAGGACCCTTTCATGCATTATGTCAGATATCAAGGAAAATCCATTCTGGCTTCAAAGGGGACTCATCTTCTGATGAAGAAATGGAAATCTCACCTTGTCTATTTTTGGCAATGTCATTTTTACTTGTGGTCTCTACCGGACAGGATCCATATAAACCAATTATACAATCATTCCTTATATTTTCTGGGCTATCTTTCAAGTGTACGACTAAACACTTCGGTGGTAAGGATTCAAATGCTAGAGAATTCATTTCTAATGGATACTTCTATTAATAAATTCGAGACCCTAGTCCCAATTATTCCTCTGATTGG